ATGAGATGATTACCTTTGTATAATTCGTGGTTGTTTTTTATGGCTCTTTTAAGGTTTTTTCTTTGAAAGATTGTGGGTGTTTTCTCTCTTTTTTGTTTAGTGGGACTTTCTGTTTTTATGTTGATTAGTGAGGTAATGCCTTATAAGGTTCATTATGAGCTTGGATTTTGGCTTTTTATTCTTAGGGAGGTTGCCATTTTTGGTACTTTGTTTGTAATGTGTCTTTGGAGGATGGATGGAGCGACGGAGTCGATTTCTAGGGCAACGGAGCTTCCACTTTTAGGATCATTTTTATTGATTGGTTCTTCAATTACGGCGACTACATATCATCATTGTCGGGGTTTGAATATTAGTTGGGTGTTTTTGGCGGTTACTATTGTTCTTGGGTTGAGTTTTATCCTATTGCAGGCTGTTGAGTTTTATGAATGTGAGTGTGATGTTTTAAAAGATGTGTATTATTCTAGTGTTTTTTGTACGGTGGGCTTGCATTTTAGTCATGTTTTTGTAGGGGTGCTGGGTTTATCTGTTTTAATGTTGTTGGGGGCTAATACGGTTAAGCAGTCTTATGATAAAGTTGCTGTGTGGTATTGGCATTTTGTTGATTATGTGTGGTTGTTAGTTTTTTTCTTGTTATATTTTTTGTAGATTTCCTCCCTAGGTTAATTTTGTTAATCCATTGGTTTGTGGGGCCGGGGATCTAATATTTTAGGGGCGGAAATGTTATCTGTGTTGCGTTCTAAAGTTGTGGATTTACCTACAAATTTGTCTTTGAGATATCTGTGATGTGGAGGGTTTATGATCAGAAGGTTTTTAGTTCTTCAGTTAGGTTCTGGTGTGGTGTTGTCGTTGCTTTATGTGGCTGATGCTGGGTTGAGGTTTGGTTGTGTTTTAGATTTTACTGGGGAGAGTGTTTTTGTTTGGCTAATTCGTTATCTTCATATTTGAGGGGTTACTTTTATTTTTATCTTGTTTTTTATGCATATGGGTCGGGCCTTGTATTATTCTAGTTATAGGAAGGTGGCGGTTTGAAATGTTGGGTTCATTTTATATCTTTTGATGATGATTGAGGCATTTTTAGGGTATATATTGCCTTGACATCAGATGTCTTACTGGGCTGCGACGGTTTTAACGTCAATTCTTAATAGGGTTCCTTTAATTGGGCCCAGCTTGTACACTTTTATAGTTGGTGGATTTGGTGTAACAAATGCTACGTTGGTTCGGGTGTTTTCTGCGCATGTTTGTTTGGCTTTTATCATTGTGGGTTTTAGCATTATACATCTTTTTTACTTGCATAAGGGTGGTTCTAATAATCCATTGTTTGTGAGAGGTGGGTATAGTGATGTGGTTTTATTTCATAGATTTTTTACTAATAAGGATGGTTTAATGTTAATGATTCTTTTGAGATTACTTGGGGGATTTATGTTAATTTGTCCGGATTTGGTGTTAGATGTTGAGAGATATTTGCAGGCGGATCCTTTGGTAACGCCCGTTTCAATAAAGCCGGAGTGATATTTTTTGGCTTTTTATGCTATGCTTCGTTCTATTGAGTCTAAGGTTGGGGGTTTAATTTTAGTGTTGGTTTTTTTATTTATTCTTTGGTTGCCGAGGTTTAATAATTCTTGTTGTTATTTTTTGGGTCGTCAGTACATTTTTTGAGGTGCTTCGTCGATGTTTTTTCTTCTTAGGTATTTAGGAGCTTGTCATCCTGAGGATCCATATATTTTGATTAGTAAGCTTTGTAGGTTGTTTATTGTTCTTTTTCTGTTTTTGTTTAAGGGATTGTGAACAGTGCCTTATTCTTTTGGTGTTTCTTTTAGAGGAGTAAAGGCTTTTTAGTTAGTATGGGGGTGAGTGTTTTGTTTTTAGGTGGTGTAGTTGTGTTGTGTGGCCTTGTTTTATCATTGTCTCGTTTTTTAAATTGTTTAATTATCGTTGAAAATTTTAACGTGTTGTTGCTTTTTTCTTCGATATTGCAGCAATGACAGGAGAGACATATTTTGTTTATTGCCTTGATGGTAATTTTTACTGTTGAGGTTGTTTTGGGTTTAGTGGTGCTTACTCGATTATGAGACTTGGGAAGTTTGATTGGATTAGTTGGTTGATAGGTATTGGGATTGTTTTTTTTTTACATGTTGTTGTGGGTGGTGTTTGCCTTCCTCTTTTAGGGGGTTTGAGTGGACAGGTTTTTTGTTTTGATATCTTGAGCTTTTATCTGGGAGGTCTGTCCTTAATATTAGCGGTGTCTTTGGTTTTCTGACAGAGGTATTTTAGGGGGGTTTCTCGTTTTATGATTTTTTTGAGGTTAGTCTCTTCTTTGTTTAGGTATTGTTGTGTCCATTCTTTAGGATTTTGGGTTTTTTACGAGGGTGCAATATTGCCTCTTTTGTTTTTATTAATTCGGGAGTCTCCTTATTCAGAGCGTTATGTGGCGGCGTGATATTTGCTGGGGTATGTAATTTTGACGAGGCTTCCAATGTTGTTGTGTTTATTCTATTTTTCTGTTGAGGCAGGTAGATTTAATGTACGTTATTGGGAGGAGGCTTCCGTAGGGGGCTTTAGGGTTATTTTATTGCTATCTGTGTTGTTTATAACTAAGATTCCTTTGCCTCCATTTCATGTTTGGTTGCCGATTGTTCATGCTGAGGCTAGAAGGCCGGTTTCTGTTTGTTTGAGAGGTTATATAATGAAGTTGGGGTTACTAGGTGTTTATCGTTTCTGTTTTTGATTACTTCCGAGGTATATCTTTTCTGTGCCTTATGTAGGTATTGGGGTTTTGATGACGTTGCTATTTTTCTTTAGTGCAGCTCGAGAATTGGATGGGAAGCGTTGATTGGCGTTTATGAGATTAGCCCATATTTTGATTCCTGCGGTGTGTCTTTGTGTTAGTGGCTTTGATAATTTAGGTATTTCCTTTTTGTATTGTTTAGGGCATGGTGCTTCAGCTGGTGTTATGTTTCTTTTTTTGTGGCTTGCCTACGAGGTATCTGGTAGTCGTAATTGAGCTGTTTTGAAGTTTGGTCTTTCTAATAGTTTGTTGATGCGCTTCTTAGTTGGAGCATGTCTTTGCACTGTCGCTTCTTTACCTCCGACGGTACAGTTTTTTTGTGAGGTTCATACTTTGTGGGAGGCTGGGCCACTTGCCTTTAAATTTGTTTTTGGTCTTTTTTGCTATCTCTTTTGTGGTGGTCTGGTACCGGTTTTTACGCTGGGTGGGTTGTTAACTCGTCATTATAGTATTGGGTTTGGTGTGAGGCCTATTTTTATGGGATTGTTTTCTGTGTTGTTCCTATTATTTTGAAGGTTTACTTTGTTTTTAGTTGGGTAGCTTTATTTATGTGCAGCTCAGTGTTTGTTGCATTTTATGTTTTGGTCATAGAGGGGTTTGTTACTAGCTGCAGTTTAGACTCTCTTCTAGCTTATTTGAAAGCATTAGTTTGAAGAGCTGGGGAAATAATTATTTATGGGAGAGGGGGGGAGGTAAGTTAAGTTAATAAACTGTATGGCTCATGCCTATGTAATACATTTTGTCCTCCCCTATGTATGTGACTCGTTTAGGAAGCATTGGGAAGTTTTTAGTGGGCTTAATATCTGGTGGACAAGGCGATTTTATTTATCGTGTTGTGTTGTGTGGTTTGCTTTTTTGTTTTTTAAGTCTTCGGTTTCCTTATCTCTTTGGTTTAAGAGGATTTGGCTTGTTTTTGTTTTTTGTGATTTCTCCCCTATTCTTATCTTTGTTCTTCTCTCGATTTAGAAATGGGGGAGGTCTCCTTTTTTTTTCTTGTTTCGTACCTGAGGGGACTCCTCTTTGAATAGCCCCCTTCGTTTGTATGGCGGAGACTTTAAGTTATTTGGTTCGTCCTGTAGTTTTAATGATTCGTCCCTTTGTTAATTTGTCAATGGGTGCCATGGGAGGATTTGTTTTGGGTTTGCTTAGGTTTCGCTTTGAGTGGGTGGTTTTTTTTTTGTTTTTCCTCTTTTTTTATGAGGTCTTTGTTGCGGTTGTGCATTGATTTATAGTTTGTAACATTTTGTCTTTTTCTGAAAGTCATTAGTTATGTGGGGATATTTGTTAGGAATTGTTAGTTTGTTAGGGGTTTTTATTTTTTCGTTTTGTTTATTTTTAAGGGATGGTTTGGCAATGTTTTGATTGTTTTTAAAGCTAGGCGCTTTGTCTTTAATTCCTTCATTTTTTTTGCGTTTAGGGGATGGTGTTTTGGAAGCTTTGTTTAATTATTTAATCGTTTCTAGGGTTTCCTCTTCCTTAATGATATGTGGGTTTTTGCATGAAAGTTTGCTTTTTCTCGGTTTTTTAGGTTTGTTGGTAAAGTTTGGTGTGTTTCCATTTCAAGGTTGGATTTATAAGGTTTTATTGAAATCTGGGTGGGTTGTCGTGGGGGGATTTTCTGTTTTTTTGAACCTTCCTTTTTTATTTATGTGCTTTTTTTTGTGTAGTGGTGGGAGATTCTTTTTGAGGGTATCTTGCCTTTTTTCTTTTCTTTTTTTAGGAGGGTTGTTTTGGTGTTATAGTTATAGTTGATGTCATTGTTGATGCCATATGATGCTTTCTTCTAGTGCTGTGTTAGTGGCTATGTCTGTTAGGGGTTCTGCAGAGGCCCTTTTTTGTCTTTTTGTTATTTATGGTGTTTGAAGGAGTATGGTGATTTTATTTTTCTCCCATATTGAGAAGATGGGCTTGGTGGAGGTTGGGTCATATTTTTTGTTTTTGATTTTGTTGGTCTCTTTACCGATTTCTGTTTCTATTTTTTATAAGTTATGGATGGCGGTTAGGATTTATTTTTGTTATTTTCCGGTTTTTGTTGCTTGGTGCTTGTATAGAATATCAGAGCAGTTGTTTTTGGTCAGGTATCTTGTTAAGGATAGTGTGTCATGCGACACATATGGCGGAGTCTTTTTAAGCTAGTTTAGTTGACGAGATAGTTTAATGAAAATGTCTATTTTACACGTAGAGGTTGGTTATGGTGCCTATCGTCAGGGATGACATAGTTTAAGTTAGGAGATGGCTGCTCTGCAAGTAGCCGGTGAGGGTTTCTCTGTTGTTGGGGGGACAGCCTTAGTTTAATTGAAGGATGATAGTTTGTCGTACTATTGGTGGGTTTGATTCTCAGGCTGTGATGGTTTCTTTGTTGACGGGGGTTTATTTATTTTTAAGGAGGCTTATTTCTTTTGGTTTAATTATGCTGTTTGTGGCCTTTTTTATTTTGGGAGAGCGTAAGGTGTTAGGGTATATTCAGTTTCGTAAGGGTCCTAATAAGGTAGGTTTAGTGGGATTACTACAGAGGTTTGCAGATCTTTTGAAGTTGGTTATAAAGTTTAAGGTTTCTTCCTTTCAGGGTCGTAGTTGGCTTTCTTGATGAGGGGTGGGTGTCTTGGTTCTTTTGGGTTGTCTTTATTGTGTCTTTTTCTCTTTTAGTTATTCTGGTTTGAGGAGAAGAAATAGAGCTCTTTGGTTGTTGGTCATTACTAGTGTTACAGGGTATAGTCTTTTAAGGATAGGTTGGGGTTCTTATAAAAAGTATGCTTTATTGAGATGTTTGCGATCTGCGTTTGGTTCTGTGACCTTTGAAGCCTGTTTTATGTGTATTGTTTTATTGTTGGCTATAGTTAGGGGGATTTATTCATTAGGTCCTTGTTTGGAGCGTTCTTTTTTTATTTCTTTATCTTTGCCCTGTTGTTATATTCTTTGATTGGTGGGTAGTTTGTGTGAGTGTAATCGGACTCCTTTGGACTATGCTGAGGCTGAAAGGGAGCTTGTTAGTGGGTTGAATACGGAGTATTGTAATGTGCCGTTTACTTGCCTTTTTGCTTGTGAGTACTTAATAATGTTTATTTTCTCTTGGTTAGGGAGGGTAATATTTTGAGGAGGTGGAGCTGTATTATTTTTGACTGTTTTTCCGGTTATTTTTTTTGTGTGGGCCCGGGCGACGTTGCCTCGAGTTCGTTATGATTATTTTGTTCGGTTTATGTGAAAGTGGGCTGTGTTGGTTTTAGTTTTTTCTTTTTTTTTGGTTTTGGTTTAGGGGTGAATTTGGGTCGTGTAGATTATTTTTAAATCCTAAGGCTGTTAACCTTAAGAAGAGTTTTATTCGGTTCCGCGGCCGCAACACGGTGGTCTAAAATTTTAGGATATGAGTTTTGGGGACTCGTGGTCCCGCTAGGGCTTGTTGATTTTTTGCCGGTTGGGCTGCGTTAGCAGGTTGCTGTGATATAGCGGTTGTGAGATTTTATCTTCGTCGGTAAGCAGATATTCTAAAAGTAGCTTATTTTAAAGCTTTGGATTCTTACTCCTAGGATGTTGCTTAAACCTTTTAGGATGGGAGTTTTGTTATGTGGTGCTGGATTAGGGGGTTTGATTCTTTTGCTGGTTTGCCTATTCCATAGTTTTGTTTGAAATATTAGGGATAGTTTTGGGTTAGGTTTACGTTCTTGGGTAAGTTCTTTCGAATGTGGTTTTGTTTCTCAGCGTGTTGTTGAGGATTATTTTAGGCATACTTATTTTATTTTGTTGGTTTTTTTTGTTGTTTTTGATTTGGAGATTTCTTTGTTGTTGAAAATGCCGTTGCAGGGTGTTTTGTATAAGAATTTGGGATTTTATGTAGTTTTTCTTCTCTTGTTGGCGTTCGGATTTGGTGCAGAAATTTATAAGGGTTATGCGGAGTGAGGTTATTAGATTGATTGGGGGCTTGTTTGGGTTGTCGCTGCTAACGAGAATTGGGGTATTAATAATATCCGGCCCCCTTTTCTGGAATAAGCTAGGTTATTGTTTGACTATCTGTTTTCAAAACAGAGGGAGGCCTTGGGCCGTTTATTGATTATGACTTGATTATTTACTTTGGATCATAAGCGTATTGGTATGATTTACATGGTCTTGGGTGTGTGAGGTGGATTTATTGGACTTTCTTTAAGAATGTTAATTCGTTTGAATTATCTTGATCCGTATTATAATATTGTTTCGTCGGAGGTTTATAATTATGTGATAACTAATCATGGGGTTGCTATGATTTTCTTTTTTTTGATGCCTGTGTTGATAGGAGGATTCGGTAATTATCTTCTTCCTCTTTTACTGGGTATACCTGATTTGAATCTTCCTCGTTTGAAAGCTCTTAGGGCTTGATTAATGCTTCCTTCTGCTGTTTGTCTTAGTTTGAGCATGCTAGGAGGGGCAGGAGTTGGATGAACCTTCTATCCGCCTTTATCAGGTGGGGATTATTCTGGGTGAGGTACAGATTTTTTGATGTTTTCTCTTCATTTGGCGGGGTTATCTAGTCTTTTGGGTTCCTTAAATTTTATTTGTACTATTGTTAGGGCGTTATGCGAGCATACGGTGGGTCGTAGGTCTATAATTGTTTGGGCGTATCTTTTTACGTCTGTTTTGTTACTACTTTCTTTACCAGTATTAGCGGCTGCAATTACCATGCTTTTGTTTGATCGTAAATTTAGTTCTGCTTTTTTTGATCCCTTGGGCGGAGGTGATCCTGTTTTGTTCCAGCATTTGTTTTGGTTTTTTGGGCATCCTGAGGTGTATGTTTTAATTTTACCAGGATTTGGGATTGTGAGACATATTTGTATGACTCTAACTAATAAAGATTCGTTGTTTGGCTATTATGGATTGGTGTTTGCTATGGGGGCGATTGTGTGTTTGGGAAGTGTTGTCTGGGCCCACCATATGTTTATGGTTGGTTTGGATGTTAAGACTGCAGTATTTTTCAGATCTGTTACGGGGGTGATAGGTATTCCTACAGGGATTAAGGTTTTTTCTTGGTTATTTATGTTAGGGGGTACTCGTCTACGGTTTTGGGATCCTGTAATATGATGAATTCTTGGGTTTATCTTTTTGTTTACAATAGGGGGTGTAACTGGAATTATCTTGTCTTCTTCTATTTTGGACAGTTTATTGCATGACACTTGGTTTGTTGTTGCACATTTCCATTATGTTTTATCCTTGGGATCTTATAGCACTGTTGTAATATCCCTTCTGTGATGGTGGCCTATTGTAACCGGGTTTAGTTTAAATAAGTATTTGTTGCAAGGGCATTGGGTGGCATCAATGGTAGGGTTTAATTTTTGTTTTTTCCCCATGCATTATCTTGGGGCTTATGGTCTTCCACGTCGGGTGTGTAACTATGAGCCGGCCTTTCAGTGATTAAACAATATTTCTTCTGTTGGAGCCTTAATTTCTGTGGTTAGGGCTTTTTTTTTGGTTTTTATCCTTTGAGAGTCTCTTGTGGTTGGAAATCGTGTTGTTGGGGTTTGAGGTAGCAAATCTTTGGTTATGAATGCTTTGGTTACTCCTGTGCCTCATCATAGAGTTTACATTAGTGGGCCGTCTCGTTGGCTTTCTTTTTAGGAAGTGTAGTTTATGAGAGAATGCTGCTTTTGTAAAGCAGTGGTGTAGTTTGATTAGCTTCTTTGATTTTGAGATCGTTTTAGTTTTTGTGTTTAGGGGGTGTCGTACCTTTTGCATCATGATTCTTTGACGGAAGTTGGTTATATTCAGTGTCTCGAAAGGCAACGATTTAGGTTTATCTTGTTTTAGAACTTAGGGATTGGCGGGTAGCTGAATCTTAAAGATAGACTTGGAGGCGATAGGTAATGCGTGTTGCTTTATAGCTAGTTTTTGAGTGCTTTTTTCGTTTTAGCCTTGTTGCTTAAATGTGATGGGGCGGTTAAGAGAGTGTATGTCTATGGTTTTAAGGTGGGTTAAAGGTACCCAGCTTTAGTTTCGTGTTATAACGATTTTTTGTCATAGGTTTTCTTTAGGTTGGTACTCAAATAGTTTGTAACATTTTGTTTAAGTATGGAGGGATTAGTAGTTTTAATAGTTCCTTTTTTTCTCGAATTTCTTCAGTCTGTTTCTTAAAAACATTGCCATTGTTAGAATTTTGATGGTAGGGCCTGCTCGATGTTTTAATAAATGGCCGCAGTATTTTGACTGTGCTAAGGTAGCATAATTAGTTGCCTTATAATTGAAGGATTGTTTGAATGGTTTAACTAGAGGAGTATTTTAGATGGGGGCTATTATTGAAATTAGGTGGCTGGTGCAGATCCCAGCGTTTTTTAATTAGACGGAAAGACCCCGAGAGCTTAATAATAATTTGTTGTTTACTTGGGGCAAGAGCATATGCTTTATATGTTTTTGGATCCTTTTGGAAGGAGATTAGTTACCTCGGGGATAACTAGGTAAGAGGCAAGGAGAGGTCATATCGATTTGCCTGTTTGCTATCTCGATGTTGACTTAGGGTGAGTATGAGGGTGCAGTAGTTTTCATACATGGTCTGTTCGACCGTAGTTCCCTTCATGAGTTGAGTTAAGACCGGCGTGAGCCAGGTCGGTTCTTATCTTTTATTGTTGCGGTTTCGTACGAAAGGAGCATCCGTGATTTAGGTTGGGCGAGTTATGTGTTTAGCATAGTTTACTCTGCAAAGGTGAATTTGATTTTTTGGTCCTCGTCCTAGTTCAATTTAATTCTGGTTGTGGAAGGGGTCAAAGTAGTACTACATAGGCTTTGTTTCTTTCAGGAAGTTGATAGGTTTGTGGCGTTGCTTAGTGGTTGGATCTTGGTTTTTGAGGTAACTCTGATTGGGCTGCTTTGAGGGAGGTGGAAAATTCACAGTGCCAGCATCCGCGGTTATTCTGTTAATCTCCTCTTCTAGCTGGTTTAAATGATTTGCAGGAGATTTTGGACTTTTGGGTAGAATTGTTGTCTTGTTGAGAAACACTTGCATTTTTTTGGAGAACTCTCTAGGAAAAGGATTAGAGACCCTTGTACTGAGTGGAGTATTTTGTGGCCATGGTGTAAACTAAAAGGATTTGGCAGCCGATGATGTTCCTCCGGGGGAGTGTGTGGCGTAAGAGATAGTCCACTTAGGATCTTACCATCATTATTAGTTAGTGTATATCCGGTTTAAGATTCGTGATTTGTGTCATTGAGTGTTATTTATTTAATTGAATCCAGGTCAATGTGCTGCTTATGTGATGGTGCTTGTGCACTACTTTTTAAATATTCTTCAATGTAAATTGTGGGAGGTTTAGGACTCGGAAGTAGGCGGATTGAGGTTTGTTCTGTCGAATTTGGATTTAGTTGGGGTACATACCGCCCGTCACCCAGGGTGATAACTGTGGTAAGTCGTAACATGGTAATGTTGGGGGAACCGGACATTAGTTGGTAAATTCTTAGTTAGGAGTACCTATGTATGTGTATACACCATTATATTCTGAGATGGTAGGTTATGTTTCTTTTTTGTCAGCTTTTATACCTATTTGGGTTTTTTTAGTTTTGGGATGACAGCTATGTAGATCTTATGGAACTGCAGCACTTCGTAAAGAAAGAGATTTGTTGGAGTTTTTTTGGACGGTGGTTCCCAGAGTTTGTGTTGGATTTCTTTGTCTTTTAAAATTGGGTTGTTTGGGTAAAGATTTGGTTTTGAAGACGCGTGGTTTGATTAAGGTGATTGGTCGACAATGATATTGAAGTTATGACTTAAATGATGGCTGTGGGTTGTATGATTCTATGATGAGGGATTTTATTGATGGTGTTGATAAGCCATTGCGTGTTTATGTGGATACTCCTTATAATCTTTCGGTGACATCTAGGGACGTTATTCATTCTTTCGCTCTTCCTATTGTTAATTTGAAGGTGGATGCCATACCTGGGCGGTTAAACAAAGTCTTTTTTTGTATGAATCATGTTGGTGTTTTTGTCGGATATTGTAGGGAGTTATGTGGTGCTGGACATGCGTATATGCCTATAGTGATGGAGGTTATTGAGAAGGCCTTTGTTAAGGATTAGTGAGTATTGTATTTTTAAGGCTGTACTTTTCAAGGTTGATTAGTTTTTCTTTTATTAGGCATCCTGTAATTTATTGTGTTCTTCTTTTGGTTAGTTCTTTAAGAATTAGTGGGTACTTGTATTCTGTGTTGGGCTTGTCTTGGTATTTGGCGTTATTTTGCTTGGTTTATGTAGGGGGGATTTATGTTTTATTTATTTTTGTTTCTGTACATATCTCTAATCCGATGTCTATTGGTGGCGGAAGGGGCCTTGTATTTTTGATAGCTTTTGGGAGGTTTATGTTAATTTTCAGTGGGGGCCTAGGTCATAGGCTTGAAGGGTTTTGTGAGGAGAGGCACTATTTGTGCTCTTATTTTGAGGGGTTCTCGTATTGTTTGTTTTGTTTGGTCTTAATGATTGGTTTTGTCGGTGTTAGGGTTATTTCTGGAGAGAAGGACTCGTTTTTTCGTTAGATTACCGACTTAGTATAATAAGTGCGTGAGATTGTAAATCTTGAAGAGGGTTTTCCAGTCGGAGAGAATTCTTTTTTAAGAGTGCCAGACAAAATGGGTTTGATTTAGGATCAAATAATGGCTGCTTATGCCCTCTTGCGGGCAAGGATTTTCCGGAAGGAATTTGAAATTCTTTCTTTCATTTAGTTAATGATGCCTGCTATCAGAGTTTAAGGATGAACATGGGTGCCAGATAAAATGGGTTGGTTTTAAGCATCAAATATGAGGGTTTCTCCCCGTGTAGTTATGCGTGATCTGATATCCCGGCGTAGTGGGGATTACGTTTCGGCCGTAATTGGGGGTGATATAACATTCTATCAGAGGTGTTGGCGTTAAGGGTGGTTTTGGTTCTTGGCAGGTTGGTTTTTTGAAGAATTGGGTTAGTTGGTTTGGAGGCTTCTTTAAAAGTTTGAAATTATGCTTGAAAGGATGGTGTGGAGTTGTTGATGTTAGACGAGGTCAGTTTAATTTGTAGCTTTATGCTTTTCTGTTGTGGAAGATTAGCACTTTTGTATTGTTATCATTATTTCGCTGATTCCGGAGAAGGTGTCTTATTGTTTCCGTTAATAGTTTGGTTTTTGGGGGTGATGGGTATTTTAATTTTTAGGAGGAGTCTTATTTTTTCTCTAGTTTTATGAGAATATTTGGGGTTGGTGAGGTTTCTACTAATTTTGTTTTATTCTAACAGGAGTAGAGTCCGGGCTTCCTTAATAACTTTATTCGCGTCTCGATTTGGAGATGTGTCTTTGTTTATGCTTATTCTTTGATGCGGTGTCTGGTGAGGGGATAGTGTTGGCCTCCTTTTTTTCTTTTTTTTTCTCCTTGTTGTTTTAAGTAAGAGAGCTGGTTATCCTTTTATTTCTTGGCTTTTGGAAGCTATGCGTGCTCCTACTCCTGTGAGTTCTCTTGTACATTCTTCTACTTTGGTTGCTGCAGGGGTTTGATTTCTTTTACGTTATCAGAGGCTTTTGGTTTCTTTTTTGAGGGGGTGATTGTGTTTGTTTTGTGTTTTGACTATTATTTTAAGGGGTATGTGTGCTTCTTTTTTTAAAGATTTGAAGAAGGTTGTTGCTTTATCGACTTGTAATAATATTTCTTGGTGTGTGGTTTTTTTTATCTGTGGGGATTTGTTTCTTTGTTTGTTACAGCTTTTGACGCATGGTGTTTGTAAGTGTTACTTGTTTATGTCTGTTGGTGATTTAATGTCACAGTCTGGTGGAAGTCAGAGTTCTGTTGGAGTTTATGGCTCTCGTTATGTTGGTGTGTTGGGTCCTATTTTGCAGAGTGTTTTGATTTTTTCTTTGTCTGGTCTTCCGTTTATGGGTGTTTTTTTTAGGAAGCATGGTCTTTTTTCGGCTGTTTCCTATTGTTATGGGTTGGGATTTTTGTTGGTGTTTTGATTTGCATTCTTTTTGACATATGTTTATTCTGTGCGTTTGAGGCTACTTTTATTAAAGGTTTCTAGAGGTTTGTCGAGTGGTTATTTCAGTGCCTTTCTTCCTATAGCAGGTTTATGTTTGTTGGGTACGTTTTTAAATTGGTTTGGGTTGATTTTGTTTGATGAGAGTTTTAGACTGGGTATTTGGTGGGGTAGTATGATGTTGTTGGTTCAAGTTTTAGGGTGTTTGATGGGGTGGTTTTTGTTTTTGGGTGTGTTTAAATCTGGTGTTTGGGTTGTTTGAAATTCTTTATTATGAGGTAGGGATTGTTTGGTAGGGTTTATTTATGATGGGTTTTTGAAGTTAACAGAGGTAGTGGTTCTTTCTTTTTATCGGTGGGAGCTTCATAGTTTGGCACTTTTTAAGGCTGGTGGTGATAATTCATTTATAGGAGTTTTTACCTCTTTGAAATTATTGGTGTTGGGTAGCGTTTTTGTGATTTTTTTGTTTTCTCTCTTTTTTTGTTAAGTGGTGGTTTATGCTAGTAGTATATTTTGAGTGAAGTATTCTGTCTTTCCAAGTCAGAGGGCCATGTGTTTTGGCTAGCATAGTATTATGATTTCTAAGTCTGTTTGGGTTTAGAGGGAGTTTAAAAAATTATCCGATGTTCGTTGTTAAATAATTCGTAAGGGGGGGGTATTGTGAAAAAAAAATTTTTTGTAAATTTGTAGCTTAGTACAGGTATTCTTGAAGAGAGGATGGCCTGTGGTGTTCCCCTTAATTTAGCTTTTATGTTAAAAAAATTTTTACTTTTGATTTAAAAATTTTATGTGGCTTTTTTCTCGGTAGTTTTGTGGGACAAATTTTGGTTTTTTGTGGAACTGGAATTTGATTTGCTAGTATGTATATCATACAGTGAGTTATGATGTGGATTGTTTGTCGGTTAGGTGTAGAAGGGTTGCACGTTAATTTTTCGTGTTAGAGGGAGTTTAAAAAATTATCCGATGTTCGTTGTTAAATAATTCGTAAGGGGGGGGTATTGTGAAAAAAAAATTTTTTGTAAATTTGTAGCTTAGTACAGGTATTCTTGAAGAGAGGATGGCCTGTGGTGTTCCCCTTAATTTAGCTTTTATGTTAAAAAAATTTTTACTTTTGATTTAAAAATTTTATGTGGCTTTTTTCTCGGTAGTTTTGTGGGACAAATTTTGGTTTTTTGTGGAACTGGAATTTGATTTGCTAGTATGTATATCATACAGTGAGTTATGATGTACTTCCCTTCCAATCTGAGGTTGTTGAGTAATAATATTAGAAGGGGATATGAGATAGATTGTAAAGTAGATTGGTTGTTAGGATATGAAATCCTCTAGCCGAGCCCGGTGTTGTTTGTGGGGCGAGGGGAGAGAGAGGTTGTTGAGTAATAATATTAGAAGGGGATATGAGATAGATTGTAAAGTAGATTGGTTGTTAGGATATGAAATCCTCTAGCCGAGCCCGGTGTTGTTTGTGGGGCGAGGGGAGAGAGAGGTTGTTGAGTAATAATATTAGAAGGGGATATGAGATAGATTGTAAAGTAGATTGGTTGTTAGGATATGAAATCCTCTAGCCGAGCCCGGTGTTGTTTGTGGGGCGAGGGGAGAGAGAGGTTGTTGAGTAATAATATTAGAAGGGGATATGAGATAGATTGTAAAGTAGATTGGTTGTTAGGATATGAAATCCTCTAGCCGAGCCCGGTGTTGTTTGTGGGGCGAGGGGAGAGAGAGGTTGTTGAGTAATAATATTAGAAGGGGATATGAGATAGATTGTAAAGTAGATTGGTTGTTAGGATATGAAATCCTCTAGCCGAGCCCGGTGTTGTTTGTGGGGCGAGGGGAGAGAGAGGTTGTTGAGTAATAATATTAGAAGGGGATATGAGATAGATTGTAAAGTAGATTGGTTGTTAGGATATGAAATCCTCTAGCCGAGCCCGGTGTTGTTTGTGGGGCGAGGGGAGAGAGAGGTTGTTGAGTAATAATATTAGAAGGGGATAATCATTTGGGGGGACTATAGGGGGGCAGACCTATCCATATCTTATCTTTTAAAATATTTTGGGGATTTATCTCGGCGTTATTTATTGTGAGCGTTTTGTGAGCGTTTTTTTTGTGGGCTGAGAA